TAAATGTATTAGGATATTTAGTGCCGGGTATTTTTAAAAATTTTTTATTTGGCTTTATTAGGCTAATGCTAAGTTGAAAAAAATGTAAATTGGTATATATATATATATATATATATATATAATGTGGGATAGCCAATCATAAACTCAATTCATTGGCTTGCACGTTCTCGAGTCCTCCTTGGTTTCGGGGTTTGACAAGGAAAACAGGATTTGCTGAGCGTAGGGGGGTAGGGGGGTTTGTCGCGCAAAAACCAAGGGGGGCATATATAACAAGTATAGTTGAATAAGAGATAGATATGTTATGCACCTGAACTAGAAGAATGTAGTGTCCAGTTTATGTCTTACGATAATTAATATATATTATCACATACAGGAGATATGTTCAACCTTAAATTAACATTTGTATTTGCACTCTGGGATGCCAAATGAAAGGAAACCAAAAAGAGATACCCTATGCATATAAAAGAATGCTCGGCATGGTGGGTAATGAAATGTATGTACTACACCATTAATCAGATGCCAGTATAGTTATTTGGGGGGGGATTTTACAGTTATGTCCCTGAAATAGGAACCAGATGCCAGTAATAGTTCATATTGTGCAACCCTTACAGTTATTGTCCTTGATTTTATCATGCATGATTTACCTTTATATAAATTAGTTGGTGGTTTCTTACTACATTAATATAGTTAGATGAAATTTTGGTGCGTTTTGACAGGAAAAATGTGAGGTCAATTCTTTGGGGAATAACCTATTACTCAAGTCGGAATAATATATTTTTGAGTCTTAAATTTATGTTTTATGAATACCTTAAAATTTAGTACCTGCTTTATGGTTAAAATAATGAGTTGGTGATAATACATAGATGTACTAATACATTAATGTAATATTATGCATAATATGTACTAAACCATATAGGTGGGTCTGATTCCAGAAAATAGTTTAGTTTAGAATTCTGGCTTTGGGAGCCAGGGGTGGGAGTTAAAATCTCTCTTTTCTGGGCGCTAGGGAGGAGTTTAACCTCCGATCTTCGGATTACAAGACCGATGCTTTTAGACTAAGCTACTAGGGCAAGCTCATTCTAGTGCTTTATTTTCCAATCATCCTGCTAATGGAATAAAGATGAGGAATAGTGCAAAGTACAGTACGGATGCAATTTGCCCAATGATGATGAATGGATGTTCTACTGGTATGCCTCCAATTCACGTTAAGATGATTATGTCTGCTACAAGAGTTCACAATAGGAATTGGGTGACGGGGCGGAATGTCAGTCCTCGTTGTTTTGAGGTATGTAGGAGCGGCACTACTATTAGTACTAGAATTGAAAATAGTAGTGCAAGGACTCCTCCTAGTTTATTGGGGATTGATCGTAGGATGGCGTAGGCAAATAGGAAGTATCATTCGGGCTTAATGTGTGGTGGGGTAACTAATGGGTTTGCAGGTGTAAAATTTTCTGGGTCTCCTAGTAGGTTGGGGGAGAATAATGCTAGGAGTGTGAGTGCTAGGAGTATAATTACGAATCCTAGGAGGTCTTTGTATGTGAAGTATGGGTGGAAGGAGATTTTGTCTGCGTCTGAGTTTAGTCCGATTGGGTTGTTTGATCCTGTTTCGTGGAGGAATAGGAGGTGAATAATCGTTGCGGCGGTGATGATAAAGGGTAGAAGGAAGTGGAATGCAAAGAATCGTGTTAGTGTTGCATTGTCTACTGAGAAGCCGCCTCAGATTCATTGGACTAGTATGTCCCCTATGTAGGGGACGGCAGATAATAGGTTTGTAATGACTGTAGCACCTCAGAAGGATATTTGTCCTCATGGGAGGACGTAGCCAACAAAGGCTGTAATTATAACTAGGAGTAGGAGAACTACGCCAATGTTTCAGGTTTCTTTGTACAGGTATGATCCATAGTATAGGCCTCGGGCGATGTGCATGTAGATACAGATGAAGAAGAATGATGCTCCGTTGGCATGTATGTTACGGATGAGTCAGCCGTAATTTACTTCTCGGCAGATGTGGGTTACTGATGAGAATGCGGTTGAGATGTCTGAGGTGTAGTGTATGGCTAGGAATAGTCCGGTTAGGATTTGGGTAATTAAACATAGTCCTAGGAGGGATCCAAAGTTTCATCATGTTGAGATGTTTGATGGTGCTGGTAGGTCGACTAGTGCGTCGTTAGCGATTTTAATGAGGGGGTGTGTTTTTCGTAGGCTTGCCATTAGCGGTTCTTGTAGTTGAATAACAACGGTGGTTCTTCAAGTCATTGGTCTCGGTTAAAGTCTGAGCAAGAATTATGACTTATTTTATGTTTTTGTTATTGATGGCTTTGGTTGTGGGTTTGGTTGCTGTTGCTTCTAATCCTACGCCTTATTTTGCTGCTCTTGGGTTGGTAGTTGCAGCTGGGGTTGGATGTGGGGTTTTAGTTGGTCATGGGGGCTCTTTTTTGTCGTTGGTTCTTTTTTTGATTTATCTAGGGGGGATGCTTGTAGTTTTTGCTTATTCGGCGGCCTTGGCTGCTGAGCCTTTTCCGGAAGCTTGGGGGAGTCGTTCTGTGTTAGGCTATGTTTTGATTTATTTGGTGGGGGTTAGTTTAGTGGCAGGGCTTTTTTGAGGGGGTTGATATGAGGGTTCTTGAGTGGTTGTTGATGGGTTAAAGGAGTTTTCTGTTTTGCGGGGGGATATTAGTGGTGTGGCTGTTATATATTCGTCTGGCGGTGGAATGTTAGTTATTTGTGCTTGGGTGTTGCTTTTGACTTTGCTTGTTGTGCTGGAGCTTACTCGGGGTTTGAGTCGTGGGACTCTTCGGGCGGTTTAAAGTAAGACTGGGATAGTGGCTAAGATTACGGTTAGTAGGAAGATAGTTAGGTATGTTTTGATTATTCCTCGTGTGATATCATTTGTGATTTTTGATATGATTGTTTGTGTTAGTGCTAGGCCTTTTGGCCCGATGGTTTCAAGTCATGTTTTGTCTAGTTGGGTGGCGGCTGACTGTCCTAGGGTTAATTTGAGTTTTGGAAGGAGTCGGTGGGTAATTGCAGGGAAGAATCCTAGTATATTTGAGAAATGGTGTGTGGGGATTATTGGGATAATTTTTACTTGTTTACTTGTTATGTTGGCTAGGTCTATAGCTACTAGGAGGCCCACGATAGTTACTAAGAGGGCTGCTATTTTTAGGGTTGTTGGTATTGTTATGATTGGTGTTTTTATTGGTAGGAAGTTGTGTGTGATGATGAAGCCTGCAATGATGCTTCCTCAAGCAAGTCGTTTGATTGAGTTGATAACTAGTGGATTGTTTTCGTTGATTGGAGATAGGGGCAGGAATCGAGGGGTTCCTATGATTACGAAGTAGACCAGTCGGAAGCTGTAGACTGCGGTAAATGATGTGGCGATTAGTGTAAGAATTAGGGCTCAGGCGTTTAGGTAGGAGGTGTTTAGGGCTTCAATGATTGCGTCTTTTGAGAAGAATCCTGCTAGAAATGGGGTTCCTGTTAGGGCCAAGCTGCCAATTGTAAAGTAGGTTGAGGTAGCAGGTATAATGTTGAATAGGCCTCCTATTTTCCGGATATCTTGTTCATCGTTTAGGCTGTGGATGATTGATCCCGAGCATAAGAATAATATAGCTTTAAAGAAGGCGTGTGTGCAGATGTGAAGGAATGCTAGTTGTGGTTGGTTTAGTCCGATTGTAACTATTATTAATCCTAGCTGGCTGGATGTTGAAAAAGCTACGATTTTTTTGATGTCATTTTGCGTTAGGGCGCAGGTGGCTGTAAATAGTGAGGTTAATGCTCCTAGGCAGAGGCAAATAGTCAGTGCTAGTTGGTTGTTTTCTATTAGTGGGTGGAGGCGGATTAGTAGGAAAATTCCTGCAACGACTATAGTGCTTGAATGGAGTAGGGCGGATACTGGCGTAGGACCTTCTATGGCGGAAGGAAGTCATGGGTGAAGGCCAAATTGGGCTGATTTTCCTGTGGCTGCCAGGGCGAGTCCTATTAGGGGAATTGTTATGTCGAAGTTTTTTGACAGGGTAAAGATTTGTTGAATTTCTCAGGAGTTGAGGTTTATTGCGAACCAGGCCATGGTTATAATTAGTCCGATATCTCCTACTCGGTTATAAATGACGGCTTGAAGAGCTGCTGTGTTAGCGTCTGCTCGTCCGTGTCACCATCCGATTAGTAGGAACGATATAATTCCTACTCCTTCCCAGCCGATGAATAATTGAAATATATTGTTGGCTGTAACTAGGATAATTATGGCTACTAGGAATGTGAGTAAATATTTGAAAAATCGGTTAATGTTGGGGTCTGAGTGTATGTATCATAGTGCGAACTCTAAGATGGACCAAGTAACATATAAGGCGATTGGGACGAAGATTAGGGAGTAGTGATCAAATTTGAAGCTAATATTAATGTCAAATGTTTGGGTATTTATTCAGTGTCAGTTTGTGATGATGCCTTCTGTTTTTAGGTTTAGAAAAATTATTAATGGTAGGAGGCTGATGAAGAATGCGGAGCTAACTGCAGTTTTGGTTATTTCTGCCAGTTTGGACTCTTGTTGGTTTGGGCTTAATGTGGTAATTAGTGGATATACTAGGATGAAGAAGATTAGAAGGAGTGATGAGTGTATAATTAGTGCCATTTTAGCTTCCACTTGGATTTGCACCAAGAGTTTTTGGTTCCTAAGACCAACGGATGAACTGTTATCCTTTGAAAGCGCAAGGAAGCCACGGAATTTAACCATGGTAGGTAAGGATTAGCAGTGCTTACTATTTTCTGTACTTCCTTGGTGAGTAAGGAGATTTTAACTCCTGTCTTTAGAATCACAATCTAATATTTTGGTTAAACTATACTTACAATAGCATCATCCTCATATAAGTTCTGGTTTTGTTACTAGAAGGAGGACTGGAATAAGGTGTAGGGTTATTAATAGGTGTTCTCGAGTATGGAAGGGTTGGAGTCCTGTGATATGATTAGGGGTTGGGCCTCGTTGTGATATAAGGAATATGTATAGGGAGTAACCGGCTGTGATTAGTGTTCCTAACCCTGTTAGTAGGATGGTTCATGGTGATCAGTTAAATAGGGTTGTGATGATTATAAGCTCTCCTATTAGATTGGGCAGGGGTGGAAGTGCTAGGTTTGCGAGGTTGGCGATGAATCATCAGACTGCGGTTAGTGGGAAGATTACTTGTAATCCTCGGGCAAGAATTATTGTTCGGCTGTGGGTTCGTTCATATGCTGTATTGGCTAGGCAGAATAGTGCTGAAGATACTAATCCGTGGGCAATTATTAGAATGATTGCCCCTGAGAACCCTCAGGGGGTTTGGATTAGGATTCCTCCTGCTACTAGGCCCATATGACTAACTGATGAATATGCGATTAGAGATTTTAGGTCTGTTTGTCGGAGACAAATAGAACCGGTTATGATAATTCCTCAAAGGGCTAAGATAATAAATGGGTAGGCGAGTTCTTTTGAGAGTGGGTCTAGTATAACTATTATGCGTATTATTCCATATCCTCCTAGTTTTAGGAGTACCGCTGCAAGTACTATGGATCCTGCTACTGGGGCTTCTACGTGTGCTTTTGGGAGTCATAGGTGTACTCCATATAGGGGTATTTTTACTAGGAATGCGATTAGTCAGCCAGCTCATCAGATTATATGGCCTCAAGAGTTGAGTTGTAGTGGTTGTGAATATTGTAGTACTAGTATTGATAGGGTCCCTGTGGATTGTTGAAGAAGGAGTAGGGCAACCAGGAGGGGGAGGGACCCTGCTAGGGTGTAGAATAAGAAGTAGGTTCCTGCGTTTAGGCGTTCGGTTTGTTTTCCTCATCGGGTGATGATGATAAGGGTTGGGATAAGTGTGGCTTCAAATATAATATAAAATATAATGATTTCTGTGGCGCCGAATGCTATAATTAGGAAAGTTTGTAGTGAGGCGAGAAGTGTGATGTATGAGCGTTGTCGGCTGATAGGTTCGGGGGTAATGTGATTTTGGCTGGCTAAAATTATTAGTGGCAGTAGTCATCATGTTAGTACTAGAAGGGGGGTTGATAGCGGGTCTGTGGCTACGTATGTATTGGAGGAGGTTCATCCTGTTTCTGATGTTCATTTTAGTCATGTCAGGCTAATGAAGGCAATTAAGAGGCTATGTGCGGTTGTGGTTGTTCATAGTCATTTAGGGGTGACTAATCAGATTGTTGGGAATAGCATGATTGTGGGGACTAGTACTTTTAGCATTGTAATAGGTTTAGGTTTTGTAGGCGGTCGGTTCCGTGGGTGCGGGCTGTAGCAACCAGCAGTGCTAAGCCCGTGCTTGCTTCGCAGGCGGAGAAGGCCAGGAGTAGCATTGGGGCTGTAGAAAATCCTGTGGATTCAAATTGTAGTGCTCATAGGGCTAGTGCAATCAATAGCGACAATATTATGCCTTCTAAGCAGAGGAGTGCAGAGAGTAAGTGGGTGCGGTGAAATGCTAGTCCTATTAGTCCTAGGATGAATGCTGAGCTAAAGCTAAAATGTACGGGTGTCATAAGGGAGTCGTGGAATTAAACCACGATTTTCTGAGCCGAAATCAGAGGTCTTGTTTTGGAGTAACTCCCTATTCTGCTCATTCTAGGCCGCCTTGTGTTCATTCATAGATTAGGCCGAGAGTTAGTAGGATCAGGACTGTTGTGGCTCAGAAGAATGTCCCAGTGGGGTTGTGGAGTTGGTCTCCTCAGGGGAGAGGGAGAAGGAGAGCAATTTCCAGGTCAAATAGTAGGAATAAGATTGCTACTAGAAAGAAGCGCAGGGAGAAAGGCAGCCGGGCAGATCCTAGTGGGTCAAACCCGCATTCGTAGGGGGATAGTTTTTCTGCATCTGGGTTTATTTGTGGTAGTCAAAAGGATACAATTGCTAGGATTAGAGATAGGGCCACTGTAATAACTAAGATTGTTATAATTAGGTTCATTATCTTTCCTTGGGGTTTAACCAAGACCGTGTGATTGGAAGTCACTTATACTAACTTTGATACTAGAAAGATTTATGAGCCTCATCAGTAGATGGATACGTAGAGGAATAGTCATACTACGTCGACGAAATGTCAATATCAGGCAGCGGCTTCAAAGCCAAAGTGATGTTCGGATGTGAAGTGGTATTGGATTTGGCGCAGAAGACAGACTGCTAGGAAGGATGATCCAATAATAACGTGTAGGCCGTGGAATCCTGTGGCTACGAAGAATGTTGAGCCATAGACTCCATCTGCGATTGTGAATGGTGCTTCGTAATATTCCATGGCTTGAAGAGCAGTGAAGTAAAGTCCTAGTAAAATGGTTAATGCTAGGGACTGGATTGCTTGTTTACGTTCTCCTTCTATGATGCTGTGGTGAGCTCATGTTACTGTAACTCCTGACGCCAGTAGTACGGCTGTATTGAGGAGTGGAACTTCGAATGGGTCTAGTGGAGTAATTCCTGTTGGGGGTCAGCATCCTCCTAGTTCTGGTGTTGGTGCTAGGCTTGAGTGGTAGAAGGCTCAGAAGAATCCAAGGAAGAAGAAGACTTCGGAGGTGATGAATAGGATTATTCCGTATCGTAGTCCTTTTTGTACTGGAGGTGTGTGGTGGCCTTGGAAGGTCCCTTCACGAATGATATCACGTCATCATTGATATATTGTGAGAAGTAGAAGGATTAATCCTAAGGTTATTAGTGTTGTTGAGTGGAAGTGGAATCAGATTGCTAAGCCGGATGTTATTAGTAGGGCTGCGATGGCTCCGGTTAGGGGTCATGGGCTTGGATCAACTATGTGATAGGCATGTGCTTGGTGGGCCATTAGACGTTTTCTTGCAGGTATAGGCTTAAAAGGAGTACAAACACGTAGGCTTGAATTATTGCTACTGCAACTTCTAGTAGGGTAAGTAGGAAAAGTACAGTGGCGGTTAGAATTGCAACTGTTGGTATTATAGGTAGCAGGACGAATACGGCTGTGGCAATTAGTTGAATTAGTAGGTGGCCTGCGGTTAAATTTGCTGTGAGTCGGACCCCTAGGGCTAGTGGTCGGATAAATAAGCTAATTGTTTCGATAATAATAAGTACGGGGATTAGTGGAATGGGGGTTCCTTCTGGTAAGAGGTGTCCTAGGGCAACTGTTGGTTGAGTACGTATTCCGATAATTACTGTGGCGAGTCACAGTGGTACGGCAAATCCTATATTAAGTGATAGTTGTGTTGTTGGGGTGAAGGTATATGGGAGTAAGCCTAGTATGTTGATGGTAATTAGGAAGATTATTAGCGAGGCTAGTAGAAGTGCTCATTTGTGTCCTCCTACATTTAGGGGGAGTATTAATTGGTTTGTGAATCGGTTAATAAATCACCCTTGAATTGTAATAAGTCGATTATTAATTCATCGGGATGATGGGGTAGGATAGAGAACTCATGGCAGTGCAATTGCAATAGCAATTAGGGGGATTCCCAGGTAGGATGGGCTTGCGAATTGGTCGAAGAAGCTTGCTATCATGGTCAGTCTCAGGAGTCAGTTTTGTGTTTTTCAGCACTTACTGGGGTTGGCTCATTTGGTGAGATGTGGTTTAAGATTTTGGTTGGGATAATTGTTAGGAAAATTAGTCAAGAGAATACTAAAATTGCGAATCAAGGACCGGGGTTTAATTGTGGCATTTCACTAGGGGTGGTCGGGAATCACCAATCTTTGGCTTAAAAGGCCAATGCTTTGTCCAATATTTAGCTTCCTAGCGAGGCGTCTTCTAGTATTAATGAGGATCAGTTTTCGAAATGTTCTAGTGGAACTGCTTCTACTACAATTGGCATAAAGCTGTGATTGGCGCCACAGATTTCGGAGCATTGTCCATAGAATACACCTGGGCGTGAGGCGATGAAGGCGGTTTGGTTCAGCCGTCCTGGCACTGCGTCTATTTTTACGCCTAGAGATGGAACAGCTCAGGAGTGTAGTACGTCTTCGGCGGATACTAGGACACGGACTGGAGACTCTATTGGGATAATCATTCGGTGATCGGTTTCTAGGAGTCGGAATTGTCCTGGGGCAAGGTCTTGGGTTGGGACCATGTAGGAGTCAAAGCCTAAATTTTCATAGTCTGTATACTCATAACTTCAGTATCATTGGTGACCCATTGCTTTAATTGTTAGGTGGGGGTCGTTAATTTCGTCTATAAGGTATAAAATACGTAATGAGGGTAGGGCGATTAAGACTAAAATAACGGCTGGTAGGATAGTTCATACGATTTCGATTTCTTGTGAGTCTAGAATATATTTGTTAGTAAGTTTGGTTGAAACCATTGCAGTAATAATATATAATACTAGGGTGCTAATTAGGAGTACAATTATTAGTGCATGGTCGTGGAAGTGTAGAAGTTCTTCTATAACGGGTGATGCCGCGTCTTGGAATCCTAGTTGTGTTGGATGTGCCATTAAGTTTTAAGTTTAAGACATGCAGGGATTTAACCTACGATACCATCTTGACAAGGTGGTGTAATTTGCATTTTACTAATGTCTTTAGAAGGAAGTGACAGAGTGGTTATGTGGCTGGCTTGAAACCAGCATATGGGGGTTCAATTCCTCCCTTTCTCGTTAGTTTGATTGAATTTGGACGAATGCTGGTTCCTCATATGTGTGGTAAGGAGGAGGGCAGCCGTGAAGTCACTCTACGTTTGTTATAGTTAGTTCTACAGATAATACTTCTCGTTTGGCGGCGAAGGCTTCTCATAAGATGAATAGGAACATGATTACTGCTACTAAAGAAATTAATGACCCAATAGATGATACTGTGTTTCATAGGGCGTAAGCGTCTGGGTAGTCGGAGTATCGTCGTGGCATGCCTGCTAGACCTAGGAAGTGTTGTGGGAAGAATGTGAGGTTGACTCCGATGAACATTACTCCGAAGTGGATTTTTGTTCAAGCGCTGTGTAGGGTATATCCTGTTAGTAGCGGGAATCAGTGCACGAAGGCTGCTATAATAGCGAATACGGCTCCTATTGATAGTACGTAGTGGAAGTGTGCAACTACATAATATGTATCGTGAAGGACAATGTCAAGTGAAGAATTAGATAATACGATTCCTGTGAGTCCCCCTACTGTAAACAGGAAGATGAAGCCAAGAGCTCAGAGCATAGGAGTTTCTCATTTAATTGATCCTCCGTGAAGTGTGGCTAATCAACTAAATACTTTTACACCAGTTGGGATGGCAATAATTATTGTTGCAGATGTAAAGTATGCACGAGTGTCTACATCTATTCCAACAGTAAACATGTGATGGGCTCATACGATAAATCCTAAGAGACCAATAGCCATCATTGCTCAAACCATTCCTATGTAGCCGAATGGTTCTTTTTTTCCTGAGTAATAAGCTACGACGTGGGAAATGATACCGAATCCTGGGAGAATAAGAATATAGACTTCGGGGTGGCCGAAGAATCAGAATAAGTGTTGGTAGAGAATTGGGTCTCCCCCTCCTGCTGGGTCGAAGAATGTGGTATTAAGGTTTCGATCTGTTAAGAGCATTGTAATACCAGCAGCTAGGACTGGCAGTGATAGAAGAAGCAGTACGGCGGTTACGAGGACGGATCATACGAACAGAGGTGTTTGGTATTGTGAGATGGCTGGGGGCTTCATGTTGATGGTTGTGGTAATAAAATTAATAGCCCCTAGAATTGATGAAACACCCGCTAAGTGAAGTGAGAAAATTGTTAGGTCTACCGATGCTCCTGCGTGGGCTAAATTTCCTGCAAGAGGCGGGTATACCGTTCATCCTGTTCCAGCTCCAGCTTCAACACCAGAAGAGGCTAGTAGTAGCAGGAATGATGGGGGTAGAAGTCAGAAGCTTATGTTGTTTATACGGGGGAATGCTATGTCTGGGGCCCCAATCATTAATGGCACGAGTCAATTTCCAAATCCTCCAATGAGGATGGGCATTACTATAAAGAAAATTATCACGAAGGCGTGAGCAGTGACGATGACATTGTAAATTTGGTCGTCGCCTAGAAGCGATCCGGGTTGGCTTAGCTCGGCCCGAATAAGAAGGCTTAAGGCAGTTCCTACTATTCCGGCTCAGGCACCAAATACGAGATAAAGGGTACCAATGTCTTTGTGGTTGGTAGAGAAGAATCAGCGCGTGATTGCCACAGGTAGGGTGGCCGAGTGTTTAGGCGGTGGGTTGTAGCCCCGAAGACAGAGGTTTAAGTCCTCTTCCTATCAGCCCTGTGGTGAAGAACACATTGGATTGCAAATCCGAAGACGTAGAATAATATTCTGCCGGGGCTTTTCCCGCCTTGCTGAGTCAAACGGCGGGAAAAGTAGATGGATGCTCGCTGGTTTGAGCGCTTAGCTGTTAACTAAGAGTTTGTAGGATCGAGGCCTTCCCATCTAGTAAGGCCTTAGTTTAATAAAAATATCTGATTTGCAATTAGGAGATGCAAGTTAATTTCTTGTAGGTCTTATTCAGGGACTAGAAGATTTTCACTTCTACTTAGAGCTTTGAAGGCTTTTGGTCTAATATTATCCTAAGTCCCTAGGTGGCTAGTATTATAATGGTTGGAGTTATTGGTAGTAGTCCTAGGGCGGCTGTGGTGAATAGGGCTAGGGGCAGGGAGGTTTGGGTTGTTTGGGTTCGTCAGGGGGCGGTTGAATTGGTTGTGTTTGGTGAGATGGTGAGTGTTATTGCGTAGCAAAGTCGTAGGTAGAAGTATAGGCTGATTAGGGCAGCTAGGGCCATGGTTGTGGCGATAATTGGAAGGTCCTGTTTTGTTAGTTCTTGTAAAATTAGTCATTTTGGCAGGAATCCAGTGAGTGGAGGGAGGCCTCCTAATGATAGTAGGACTAAGGCAGTTGTTGATGCTAGAATTGGGCTTTTTGACCAGGTTGTTGCTAGTGTATTAATTTTAGTAGTAGATAGTGTTTTGAGGGTAAGGAATGCTGCGGATGTTATAATGATGTATGTTCCTAGTGCGAGTAGGGTAAGTTGTGGGGCGTATTGGATAACAATAATTATTCATCCTATGTGGGCGATTGAGGAGTAGGCTAGGATTTTTCGTAGTTGGGTTTGATTTAGTCCTCCTCATCCTCCTACTAGCGTGGAAGTGATTCCTAATAGGGTTAGTAGTAGGGGGTCAATGGTTTGGGCTGTTTGGATGATTAATGCGAATGGGGCGAGTTTTTGTCAGGTGGATAGGATTAGTCCTGTCAGGAGGTCTAGTCCTTGTAGGACTTCTGGTATTCAGAAATGTATGGGTGCCAGTCCAATTTTTAGGGCTAGAGCAGTTATGAATATTGTGCTGGCGAGGGGGTTTGATAGGTCATTGATGCTTCATTCTCCTGTCATTCAAGCATTTGTTGTGCTTGCGAATAGAATTATTGCTGCCGCTGTGGCTTGGGTTAGGAAGTATTTTGTGGTTGCTTCTACTGCACGGGGGTGGTGGTGTTGTGCTATTAGTGGGGTGATTGCTAGGGTGTTAATTTCTAGCCCTATTCAGGCTAATAGTCAGTGGGAACTAGCGAAGGTAAGGGTGGTTCCTAGTCCTAGGCTGGATAGTAGGATTGTAAGTACGTATGGATTCATTGGCGGAGGAGGGACTTTAACCGTCATGTTCGGGGTATGGGCCCGAAAGCTTGATTAGCTGACCCCGCCTTAGAAAGTGGTGTAGAGGAAGCACCAAGAGTTTTGATCTCTTGAGTATGGGTTCGATTCCCTTCTTTCTAGGAACTGAGGGGATTTTAACCCCTATGAGTCACTCTATCAAAGTGGTCCTTGGGCATTCAGGCACAGTTCCTTGTCTATAGTTGTGGGGGAAGCCCTGCTAGTGCGATGGGCAGGGCGGTGTGTCATAGTACGAAGGCAAGTGTGAGGGGGAGGAAGTTTTTTCATACTAGGTGTATTAGTTGATCATATCGGAATCGGGGGTAGGAGGCTCGTACTCATAGGAATAGGATTGATAGTAGGGCGGCTTTGGTTATTAGGTTAATTGTTGTGAGTTCAGGGATGCTTGGGATGTGTGAGGCTCCTAGGAATAGTACGGCTGATAGGGTGTTTATTAGTAGAATATTGGCGTATTCGGCCAGGAAAAAGAGGGCGAAGGGCCCTCCTGCATATTCTACGTTAAAGCCTGAAACTAGTTCTGATTCTCCCTCAGTTAGGTCAAATGGTGCTCGGTTTGTTTCGGCTAGTGTTGAAATATATCATATTGCGGCTAGGGGTCAGGCAGGTACGAGTAGTCAGATGCTTTCTTGGGTGGTGTTGAACGTTTGTAGTGTGTAGCCTCCCGAGAAGATAATTACTGAGAGGAGAATTAGTCCTAGGCTGACTTCGTATGAAATTGTTTGGGCTACGGCCCGTAGGGCTCCAATTAGTGCATATTTTGAATTTGATGCTCATCCTGACCCTAGAATTGAGTATACTGCAAGGCTTGATAGTGCTAGGATAAATAGGATTCCTAGGTTTAGGTCGGTTACGGGGTGGGGCATTGGTATGGGTGCTCATAGGGTTATAGCCAAGGTTAATGCTAGTATTGGGGTGGCTAGAAATAGAAATGGGGATGATGTAGATGGGCGGACGGGCTCTTTGATAAATAATTTAACTCCATCAGCGATAGGTTGTAATAGTCCGTAAGGTCCGACTACGTTAGGGCCTTTTCGTAGTTGTATGTACCCTAGCACTTTTCGTTCAATTAGCGTTAGGAAAGCCACTGCTAGGAGGACGGGCACGATGTAGGCTAGGGGGTTAATTAAGTGAGTTAATAGGATGTTTAGCATGAACTGGGGAGAGGATTTGAACCTCTGGCTAAAAGGGCTTAGGCCTTTCGCAATTTACCATGCTCTGCCACCCCAGTATGTCCTTATTTTGGCTAGCTGGGATTTTGGCTCTCCCTTTGCTTTATTTATTTGTTTTCATAAATTAGGGGTGGGGCGTGCTTGAAGTATGGGCCCCTCTTTTCCGATCCTTTCGTACTAGGAAAAGTAGCGTTACAGATAGAAACTGACCTGGATTGCTCCGGTCTGAACTCAGATCACGTAGGACTTTAATCGTTGAACAAACGAACCCTTAATAGCGGCTGCACCATTAGGATGTCCTGATCCAACATCGAGGTCGTAAACCCTCTCGTCGATATGGACTCTGGGAGAGGATTGCGCTGTTATCCCTAGGGTAACTTGGTTCGTTGATCGGCTTTGGGTGGCCGGATCATGTTTGGTCAGATGTTCTGTGGCTTAGAGATGTCTCTCTTGGTTTTAGGAGGATTTCCCAGTCCACTTGGAGGCTTTGTTTTCCTCCGTGGACGCCCCAACCGAAGGTAAAATCTCATGTTTCACAAAGTTTTGCTATTTATTGAGTTGCTTGACGTGGTTGAGTTTTGTACCTTAAGCTCCAAAGGGTCTTCTCGTCTTGTATTATTATACCCGCTTCTGCACGGGTAGATCAATTTCACTGACTGGAAAGGGGAGACAGTTAAGCCCTCGTTTAGCCATTCATACAGGTCTCTATTTAAAAGACAAGTGATTGCGCTACCTTTGCACGGTCAAAATACCGCGGCCGTTGAACTTGTAGTCACTGGGCAGGCTGGACCTCCTATACATGGTTGTGTTGCAGGAGGCGATGTTTTTGGTAAACAGGCGAGGCTTGTGTTTGCCGAGTTCCTTCCTTTTCTTTTAGTCTTTCCTTTATAAATAGCACTCCAGTGTGGGGTTAACGATTACTGGGCTGTGGATTTTTCTTGATTTTTTTATGGTTCACATTGCTCTCTTGGGTTGAGTTCGTTAATTGCCAATGGTTTGTCCGGTTTGGCTTACACTTGTGCTAGGAGAAGGGCGGGCCTTCTTGCTACTCATTTTAGCATAATTACTTCCATGGGCGGCATGGATTAGCCTAATAGAATGTAGGGGAGTAAGATTGTTTATCAGAATAATAAACTTTTTTCTGTCTGAGCTTTAACGCTTTCTGTTTAGATGGCTGCTTTTAGGCCCACTAGAACAGTATGTTTTGTATATTGTGATCTTTATCCTCCTGACAAGGTTGTGTCCTTTGTTAAAGGGGCTGTACCCCCTTTAACTAACTCTCGTGTATTTCTCTGGGTGTCTTATTTAATGTTTGTTTGATTTGAGGTGTACGAGGCTGAACTTCTATTCGTTTCTTAGGCAACCAGCTATCACCAGGTTCGGTAGGTCTGTCACTTCTACCCGGAGCTCTTCCCACTCTTTTGCCACAGAGACGGGTTGGCCCTTAATAGGCTGTCTCGGGGTAGCTCACCTGGTTTCGGGATTTCAAACTAAAGGTCTCTTTGCTTGAGTTTACTGGCTAAATCATGATGCAAAAGGTACAAGGTTTAATCTTTGCTTTTTTGTGCTTATATGGGTTGTTTCATTTCTCTTTCAGCTTTCCCTTGCGGTACTATTTCTATTGCTTTGTGGGACCTTTTCTGTCTCCCATACTCAGGTAAAAGAATGGTTTAGTTTTTGGTGTTTTGTCTATTTTGTATTATTTATATTGTTTGGTTAATTTTGGTGGATAAGCTAGCTGTTTGGCTCAGGGCGATCCAGTTTGCATGGATGTCTTCTCGGTGTAAGTGAGATGCTTGACTAACTCAGCCACACCCTGGGTTTGATCCAAGTGCACCTTCCGGTACACTTACCGTGTTACGACTTGCCTCCCCTTGTCAGTGCTATGTTATTAGGTATTTTGGGTGCGTTTTGACAGGGGAGAGTGACGGGCGGTGTGTACGCGTCTCAGAGCCGGGTTCAAAAGGACACTCTATTTCCTTTTTACTACTAAATCCTCCTTCAAGCATTGTTTCATGTTGCATGTTCGTAATATTCTGTAGCAGAAAATGTAGCCCATTTCTTTCCACTTCATGCGCTACACCTCGACCTGACGTTCTGGGTTGTACCCATTTTGCTTACTTTTATTACCTTCACAGGGTAAGCTGACGACGGCGGTATATAGGCTGGGGTGGCTAGGAGTGGTGAGGTTTAACGGGGGTTATCGGTTCTAGAACAGGCTCCTCTAGGGGGGTCTGAGACACCGTCAGGTCCTTTGGGTTTTAAGCTAATGCTCGTAGTACCCTGGCGGACATCTTATTGTAGGTGGATGTCTAAGTTTACGGCTGAGCATAGTGGGGTATCTAATCCCAGTTTGTTTCTCAGCTTTCGTGGGGTCAGGTGTGGTTTATTAAAGCTACTTTCGTGTTGGGGCTTCGGACACCTAGAAGCGTATGACGGCCAAAGGGCCATTTGGCTTTATTTTTGTTTATCCTTAACCACCCTTTACGCCGTTGTATTATCAACTAGGGCCTCTCGTCTAACCGCGGTGGCTGGCACGAGTTTTACCGGCCCTTTTAACACTAACTGAGTCAAGTTTTCACTTATGGCTTAATGTTTATCACTGCTGAATTCCCTTGGGGGTGTGGCTAGGCCAGGCGTCTTGGGCTAAAACTGTTTGTGCCTGATGCCAGCTCCTCGTCCCCGGGCGGGGGATTGAGGGCATACTCACTGGGCTGCGGAGACTTGCATGTGTAAGTTGAGTTAGAGCTGACAATAAGGTCGGGACCATGCCTTTGTGCATGCGGAGTTTTTTAGGACTCATCTTAGCATCTTCAGTGCTATGCTTTGTATTAAGCTACGCTAGC